ATATTTCTTATTCCTTATTCTGAATCTATTCCTTGGAAGAAAATAAGTCTCTTGAATTTGGTTTTCACTTCGAATTGTATTCCCATGAAAGGAATTTCGAAAACTACCTAATCGCTCGAATCTTTGTTGCGAAGTCTATAAATTATACGCCCTCTGGTTGAATCATAACGACTTACTTCAATTTTTACTCTATCTCCTGGTAGTATACGTATAAAACTCCGTCGGATCCTCCCTGAAACATAACCTAGAATTACATCCTCATTGTCTAAGCGAACCCGGAACATACCGTTGGGAAGTGATTCGGTAATTAAACCTTCATGAATCAATTTTTGTTCTTTCATTCCAGGTAACCTCCTTGAAGTAGCAACTAATAGAGGAAGGGTTATATAACTCACTTTTCCTCTCTATTTCACAAATAAATAGGAAGTTAGAGATAAAATTAGGATACTAGAGGAGAAGGATTACCATATATATAACAAAATTTCTCCTCCAATTTTTTCTTGTCGAGCTTCTCGATCTGTCATTATACCCCGAGAAGTAGAAAGAATTACAATTCCTATTCCACCTAAAATCTTAGGAATTCCTCGATAGTTGGAATAAATTCGTAAACCGGGTCGGCTGATACGCTTTAAAACAGTTCTATATGCTCCCTTACTAGTTTTTCTATGTCGTAGGGTTGAAACCAAGAAATTTTTGTTATTTTCCTGATGTTTCCGAACATTTTCAATAAAACCTTCTCGTAGAAGTATTTTAACAATGTTTTCGGTGATATTTGTAGATGGTATTCGAACTGTTCCTTTTTTATCCATGTCCGCATTTCTTATAGAAGTTATTATATCAGCAATAGTGTCCTTCCCCATGACGAACTAAAATTATTGGTTCCTTCCAATTTGGATATAATCAACATGTTTTATTTATTTTTTGAAAAGTATATGCGTGAGACACAATCTATTAATTTATTTACTAATTTAATAATTTAATTTTATCTATTTCAGATATTTCTTCTCTATCATAGTATTCTATATTTGGATTTATAATACCTCGGGAGCCAATGAAACTATTTTAGTAAAATTCAATTGTCTCAATTCTCGAGCGATCGCACCAAAAACTCGAGTTCCTTTTGGATTTCCTTCCTGATCAATCACAACCGCTGCATTGTCATCATATCGTATTATCATACCGTTGTCGCGTTTGAGTTCTTTACAAGTACGTACAATTACAGCTCTAATAACTTCTGATTTTTCTAGCGGCATATTGGGAACTGCTTCTTTAATTACAGCAACAATAACGTCACCAATATGAGCATATCGGTGATTACCAGCTCCTATGATTCGAATACACATCAATTCTCGAGCTCCGCTGTTATCCGCTACATTCAAAAGGGTCTGAGGTTGAATCATATCATTTTATTTGAATCCGTTATTGCAATGCAAAGGTTATAAAAAAAAAAGAAATATTGTCCGTCCAGAAATAAATATACTTGCTGTTTGTTGTTTTTTAATCCTCAATGCACTCTTTAATTTTACACCCTTATTCTGAAATAACAAATTGAGTTCGTATAGGCATTTTGGACGCAGCTATTGAAATAGCTGCTCTGGCTACAGTTTCTGATACTCCGCTCATTTCATAAAGTATTCGGCCTGGTTTAACAACAGATACCCAAAATTCCGGGGATCCCTTCCCCGAACCCATACGTGTTTCCGTAGGTCTTACTGTAACAGGTTTGTCGGGAAATATACGTACCCATATTTTTCCACCACGACGCGCATATCGTGTCATTGCTCTTCGTCCTGCTTCGATTTGTCTAGCTGTGATCCAAGCGGGTTCAAGTGCCTGAAGAGCGTATCTGCCGAAACTAATATGATTGCCTCGACAAGATATTCCCTTCATTCTTCCTCTATGTTGTTTACGAAATCTGGTTCTTTTTGGGTTATAGTTGATGGTTATTTCTTAATTCCATCTCTACTCCAGAACTGGACATGAGAGTTTCTTCTCATCCAGCTCCTCACGAAGGAAGGGATTCAATTACATACGGATACAATATATATTAACTAAATATAGTGATATATTAATTAAATAGTGATAGTGGCTTTTTTTGATATTGAATTTGTTACATAGCATAGGAATATATAGAAGATATCCCGCTAAACGTGTAGTACATATTTATGTTATGTATATTTAAAGATGTAGATTATTTAATATTTTCTAATGATAGCGATCCTTATTTTTACTCTTATCAAATCATGTCAAAATATTGTAATGTCCCAATAAATAAAGGTTTCGCGGGCGAATATTGACTCTCTTCTGTTTCATTCATTCGGAGGTCAGTCGATGACCTCTCAGAATAAATCAGTTTTTTCTTGGTTTGTTCCGCCATCCTACCCAATGAATTATTCGGATTCGTTTTTATTTTAATAGAATCCTATGCAGTCACAGGTTTCGTCGTTCTCATAGCTTCTCTATTAATGGTTAGGCCTGAATTCTGGAATGGAGCTCCCAATAAAATTTGTTCCGGAGTTAATCTCCTCAATTTTTATTAACCCGAGGCTCTTTATTATTTATTTTATTATTAGTGTTATATTCAGTATTGATGCTTTATCACATTGCCTTTTATGTGGTAATTCAGAAACCATACAAATTGGAATCATATATCATTGATATTTTTGTTCTCTCTTTCTATCATCCTTCCATTTATCCACATCCCCTTTTTTGTTTCACAATCTATAATGGAAAATTTTCAGTTTCAGTTGCTGCAACTATATGATTGATCTACTCATATAGTGACTGTTTCTTGGGATCTCGACAATACGAAGCAATAAGTTGGTTATTAGTTTATGTAGTTATTAAGTTTATAGCAGGGGTCAATCTTTTTTTTATCCCAGCTAACTTTAAACTCTAAAGAAAAAATTAACGAGTCACACACTAAGCATAGCAATTATAACAAATGGTCAATCAAATTTTTATTCAACCTTATAAAATTGATCAGTTTTTGTTTGAGTTACCGGAAAAAAGAATGAAACATTTTGTTCTAGTACTGGACAGGATCGCAGCAAGAAAAAAAAAGGCCTATCATCCCTCGTCTACAAATATCCAAATTTTTATGCCCAAAACTCCATAAATAGTTCGAGTTGTATAGGAACAATGATCAATTTTAGCGCGAATTGTTTGTAGGGGAACCCTACCTTCTCTTATCCATTCGACACGTGCAATTTCTTTTCCGTCGATACGACCTGCTATTTGCACTTGAATTCCTTTTGTATCAGTTTGTTCAGTTAATTCAATAGCTTTTTTCATTGCCTTTCGAAACGAAACTCTATTTTTTAATTGTAAAGCTATATATTCTGCAAGAATATTCGGTTGTCCATAAGGTTTTTCAACTCTTGTGATAGCAATGTTAAGTCTCCGGTTCGCAGAAGAAAATTCTTTTTGTACATTTGTCTGTAATTCTTCGATTCCTCGTGTTTGGCCTTCTATCAATAAATTTGGAAATCCAATATAGATTATGACCTGGATTAAATCGATTCGTTTTTGAATTTCTATACGTGCGATTCCTTCGAAACCTGAAGAGATTCTTTTATTTTTTTGTATATAGTTCTTGATACAATTACGTATTTTTTCATCTTCCTGTAGACCTATAGAATAATTTTTTGGTTGTGCGAACCAAAAGGAATGATGACGTTGGGTTGTACCAAGTCTGAAACCAAGTGGATTTATTTTTTGTCCCATATTTTTCTATTATATTATCGTTCCATTCCATCTAATTCCATCTAATCTATATATTCATATATATAGGCTTTGATGTTATAGGATTTGATTTAATATGAATTTATCTAAATTGGAGATTGATCTTTTGATTTCTCTTTTAATACAATTGTTATATTACAAGCGGGTCTTTTTATCAGATAACTCCGACCCCGAGCCCGAGGTCTTAATTTTTTCCTAATAGGACCCTTATTAACTTTGGCTTCACTAATGAATGAATCTGCTTCGTTCAAACCCATATTATGATTCGCGTTTGCTGCTGCGGAATAAACTAATTTTAAAATGGGATAAGATGCTCGATAAGGCATAAGTTCCAGTATCATAAGTGTTTCTTCATAGGAACGTCCGCGAATCTGATCAATTACTCTTCGCACTTTGAAAACAGACATATTACATCTCTGGTGAGCTGAAATTTTTACTTCTCTGCTTGAACTCAAATTCTTTATCATAAGGTTATCCCCTACTAATGAATGATAAACATTTTTTACTTTAATTTTTTAGTTATCAAAATTAACTTAACGACGAGATTTACTATCGTTTCTTGCATGTTTCGCGAAAGTAAGAGTAGGTGCGAATTCCCCCAATTTGTGACCTACCATACGATCCGTTATATAAATGGGTATATGTTCCTTTCCATTATGAATAGCGATTGTATGGCCAATCATTGTGGGTATAATGGTAGATGCCCGAGACCAAGTTACAATTATTTCTTTCTCCTCCTTCGTGTTGAGTTTTTCAATTTTTTTTGATAAATGATTAGCTACAAAAGGGTTTTTTTTAAGTGAACGTGTCACAGTGGATTACTCCTTTTTTTACATTTATTTTAAAGATTGGCATTCTATGTCCAATATCTCGATCTAAGTTATTAAGTATGGAGGTCAGTCAAAAAAAATACAATAATGATGAATGGAAGGAAAAAAGAAAAAATCCTTTAGTTAGATAAGGGGCGGATGTAGCCAAGTGGATCAAGGCAGTGGATTGTGAATCCACCATGCGCGGGTTCAATTCCCGTCGTTCGCCCATCACATTATTTCAAATTCCAAAAATGGGATTTTCAATATTCCTATTTGCGGCGACGAAGAATAAAACGATCACTATATTTTTTCCTTTTCCTAGTTCTTCTTCCAAGCGCAGGATAACCCCAAGGGGTTGCGGGTTTTTTTCTACCAATTGGGGCTCTACCTTCACCGCCCCCATGGGGATGGTCTACAGGGTTCATAACTACTCCTCTTACTACA